TGGGGGGGATGATACCCGTTGGTACCGGATTCGAGGGATTGGTGCACCCTTCGAGACAACATAACAACATTTCCTTGGAAACCAAAAATAATAATATATTTGAGGGGGAAATGAGAGATATTTTGTTCCACCACAGAAAATTTTTTGATTCTTGCCTTTCAAAGAATTTCCACGATACATCAGAACAATCATTTATAGGTATAGGATTTAATGATTCCTAAAAGCGGATTTAGCCTTTTATTTGAAAACATTTGATTTCATTTAGTAATAGTAAAAATGATAATAATGAATAGAAAAGGAATAATGTAATGGCTTAGGTCGTAAATCTACGGCCAATTTGCGGTAGAAGAGAAGGTTCCATCGGAACAATTATTTATTTTAGGATACCCTCGTCTCTTTTTTTTTTTTAAGGAGGGGGGGTGTGGGGAGAAATGACAAAAAGATATTGGAACATCGATTTGGAAGAGATGATGAAGGCCGGAGTTCATTTTGGACATGGTACTAGGAAATGGAATCCTAAAATGGCCCCTTATATTTCTGCAAAGCGTAAAGGTATTCATATTATAAATCTTACTAGAACCGCTCGTTTTTTATCAGAAGCCTGTGATTTGGTTTTTGATGCAGCAAGTAAGGGAAAACAATTCTTAATCGTTGGCACTAAAAATAAAGCAGCTGACCTAGTAGCATGGGCTGCAATAAGGGCTCGGTGTCATTATGTTAATAAAAAATGGCTTGGCGGTATGTTAACGAATTGGTCCACTACAGAAACGAGACTTCATAAGTTTAGAGACTTGAGAACAGAACAAAAAACAGGGAGACTCCATCGTCTTCCGAAAAGAGATGCGGCCGTGTTGAAAAGACAATTATCTCACTTGCAAACATATCTGGGCGGGATTAAATATATGACGGGGTTACCAGATATTGTAATCATCATTGATCAACACGAAGAATATACGGCCCTTCAAGAATGTATCACTTTGGGAATTCCAACAATTTGTTTAATCGATACAAATTGTGACCCCGATCTTGCAGATATTTCGATTCCAGCCAACGATGACGCTATATCTTCAATTCGATTAATTCTTAACAAATTAGTATTCGCAATTCGTGAAGGGCGTTCTAGTTTAATAATAAGATAAAAAACTTAACTTACTTTAGAAATTTCATAGAGTTTTGTAATAAGTTACTATTTATGAATCTCAGATACTCTTTTTGGATCTCAAAAAAGAGATAAAAAACTGGGGATATTATGTGATTCGTTGTATTCAAGAATTTAATTGGTATTATAAATATATATGGGATTCAAGTAGTCACGTAGAGAAAGAGACGTTTGAATCAAAATAATTTTCTTTAAAGCTATATTTTTTTAAGAGGGCAATATGAATGTTCTATCCTGTTCTATCAACACACTAAAGGGGTTATACGATATTTCTGGTGTGGAAGTAGGCCAACATTTCTATTGGAAAATAGGAGGTTTTCAAGTCCACGGCCAAGTACTTATTACTTCTTGGGTTGTAATTGCTATCTTATTGGGTTCAGCTACTCTAACTGTTCGGAACCCACAAACCATTCCGACCGGTGGTCAGAATTTCTTCGAATATGTACTTGAATTCATTCGAGATGTGAGTAAAACTCAAATTGGAGAAGAATATGGCCCCTGGGTTCCTTTTATTGGAACAATGTTTCTATTTATTTTTGTTTCTAATTGGTCAGGAGCGCTTTTACCTTGGAAAATCATACAATTACCTCATGGGGAGTTAGCCGCACCCACGAATGATATAAATACTACTGTTGCTTTGGCTTTACTCACGTCAGTGGCATATTTCTATGCGGGTCTTACCAAAAAGGGATTGGGTTATTTCGGGAAATATATTCAACCAACCCCAATCCTTTTACCCATTAACATCTTAGAAGATTTCACAAAGCCTTTATCACTTAGTTTTCGACTTTTCGGAAATATATTAGCTGATGAATTAGTAGTTGTTGTTCTTGTTTCTTTAGTACCTTTAGTGGTTCCTATACCTGTCATGTTCCTTGGATTATTTACAAGTGGTATTCAAGCTCTGATTTTTGCAACTTTAGCCGCGGCTTATATAGGGGAATCCATGGAGGGCCATCATTGACTAGTTTTTGAAAGATTCTTTTTTAGCTTATCCCAAGGTAATGTATGCGTGGCTCAAAAAAAATCTAATCTAATTAGGAAATATAAATATACAACTCACTATATACAATCTAGAGTAATAGCCCCAAAGATATTAGGGTAGAGAGAGTTGTAAAAAAAAAAGGGGAAAGAGATCTAAAAGATCTTTTTCCTAAAATTCTTGGTTGATCCACTTATATTATACCATTCTCTCCTGAAGAATAGATATTCATTTTATATTGCTGGTCGGCCAATCCTAATATTTCCTATTCGGAATCAGAATTTGAATAAGAATTCTTGTGGTTTACAAACAAAAAAGGGATTCATAAAAAATAGGGTGATTCGGATCGGAGAGGGAGGTTTTACTAGGTATATTATATGTAAAAAAGCGCTATGCTATAAGTCAACTTGTTTTTCGACGCATAATTCTCGAATTCGATTGAATTTAAGATGAATGAAGAGTTGGTTTACGTTATGGAAGAAAGGCGTGTATAGGTGATTGATATTAAATATTGACTAGTTATATATGAACTAAAGAGATATTCAATTTGCCCTACTACTAGAAATTTGATGGCTATTCCAATAGAAGTCTTTCCGTATCCTCTGGGACTGTGAGTTCAATGAATAAACAGATGAAATCAAGAAAAAAATCGAAGAATTCAAAGAATGGTTCGGAACAAAGAAATGGACGGACGAAAGTCGTACGGATTCGCAAAGACTTTGTCGATAGGAACTAAAAAAGAGATATCGAAGTAAAGTAGTTTTGATCCTTGAATAAGATTATTACTTCAATTTGAAGTTTGTAGTTACTTCGACTGGATGAATTGTAGCGATGTAATATTAAGTTAGAATTCATCGGCTGACTGTATCATTAACCATTTTTTTTTGTATGAGGAACTTATCATGAATCCACTGATTTCTGCCGCTTCCGTTATTGCTGCTGGATTGGCTGTAGGGCTTGCTTCTATTGGACCTGGAGTTGGTCAAGGTACTGCTGCGGGCCAAGCTGTAGAAGGTATCGCGAGACAGCCTGAGGCGGAGGGAAAAATACGAGGTACTTTATTGCTTAGTCTAGCTTTTATGGAAGCTTTAACAATTTATGGCCTGGTTGTAGCATTAGCACTTTTATTTGCGAATCCTTTTGTTTAATCTTATAAATTCGAAAAAGCAATAACCCACGGGAAGGGCTGATTTGTGGATGAGGAATTAGCATACTCACTCGCTTTCATCCTTTCCGTTCGTAGTCTAAGGAACCCCCTTTTATATTTTATATTTTTTAGGAAGGGTTTAAATAAAGAAGGGGGTAATTCACCATTTCTAAATCGAATCTTTTTTGGCTCGATTTAGAAATAGTAAAATATATATATATATATATCAAATATATCAAAGGGGGGGCAGGACGATACAAAAAGAACTCTGTTCTTTTTTTTTTAGTCTATCTATAAGAGGAGATCATATGAAAAATGTAACCGATTCTTTCGTTTCTTTAGGCCACTGGCCATCCGCCGGGAGTTTCGGGTTTAATACCGATATTTTAGCAACAAATCTAATAAATCTAAGTGTAGTGCTTGGGGTATTGGTTTTTTTTGGAAAGGGAGTGTGTGCGAGTTGTTTATTTCAAGAATAGGCTGGATCCAACCAGCTGTACTTTTTATGTTATAACTAGGAAAAGTAGGTACATTATCTCACGAATGACTTCTGAATAAAGAAATCATATGCAAGAACCATAGCATTTCGTTATTCGTTGGTAAATCCGCTTTGATTCTCTATCAACCAAAAATGTGGGACCATTAACTATGGTTAAAGCTAAATCATTTGAAGTCCAGACGCAGCATGGTACTCTTTCTACCACAATATGAATATTAATATAGAGATGCTTTCAAAATGAATAATTTATCTATATAAGAACACTCATATGGATAAAATGATTTGAACCGCTTATTACAAAAATTGGGATTAAACCCCCTTTTATCCAATGATGAATCGACGACCTATGTATTGTGTATTAAAGGAAGAAAACCCTTTTGGATTTTTGGATAAAAAAAAATAAACAACTTTGTTGACAATTACATATTTTTGTTTGGTCAGAAGAGTCCTCCGACTTTTTTGGTTTTGGATTAGTGATTGGTTTTGATATTTTTATTTTGGAATATGAAGAGAGTAGAGGATAGGCTCATTACATTCAAAAAAAGATATGGGAATTTATCATAAGTAATTGAGCGTGAGAGCCAAATGAATCGAAAGATTCATGTTTGGTTCGGGAAGGGATCATGGAAGTTTTTAAATGAATGGAAAGAGAATCTACTTTCATTAAGTGATTTATTAGATAATCGAAAACAGAGGATCTTGAATACTATTCGAAATTCAGAAGAACTACGTGGGGGAGCCATTGAACAGCTGGAAAAGGCCCGGACACGCTTACGAAAAGTGGAAATGGAGGCAGATCAGTTTCGAGTCAATGGATACTCTGAGATAGAGCGAGAAAGAATTAATTTTATTAATTCCACTTCTAAGACTTTGAAACAACTAGAAAATTACAAAAACGAAACTATTCATTTTGAACAACAAAGGGCGATTAATCAAGTCCGACAACGGGTTTTCCAACAAGCCTTACAAGGGGCTCTAGGAACTCTGAGCAGTTGTTTGAACAACGAGTTACATTTACGTACTATACGTGCCAATATTGGCATGTTGGGGGCAATAACCGATTAGTCCTTCGACTCTAGGTATTATTTTTTTTTTTAACTAAGTAAGAAAAACTCATGGTAACAATTCGAGCCGACGAAATTAGTAAGATTATCCGTGAGCGAATTGAGGAATATAATAGAGAAGTAAAGATTGTAAATACCGGTACCGTACT